ACAAAGAAGGATGTCCTTGCCCACACTAGAAAAACTCTCTTCGGATGAACTGTACAATCATTGGGTTTATACTAACCAACACAAAAATAACAACTTAAACACCGAGTTTTTAAATAGAATTGAGGCTCTAGATACGGGATTTTTTTCTCTAGATATACTCGAAAAAAGTACGAGATTGTGTAATGATAAGACTAGAAAAGATTACTTGCCTAAAATGTATGATCCCATTTTGAATGGGTCATATCGTGGAACAATAAAAAAAAAATTTTCACCTTCAATCATAAATAAAATTTCGTTAGAAAATTTCATAGAGACAATGGAAATTAATAAGATTCATAGTATTCTTCTTCCTGATACTGATTACCAAGAGTTTGAACAGAAAATAGGCCGATTTGATAAAAAAACTTTTTCAGCGGAAAATCGTCATTTCTTTACTTTAATCAGTAATTTTGATAGAGAATCGGGATCGAGTTTAAATTTGAAGGGCCTCTCTTTATTTTCAGAAAAAGAACAAGGAAGGATTGGTTCAGAAAAAAGAGCCAAATTTTTAAAATTTGTATTGAATACAATTCTAACCAGCCCTAATGGTCAAAAAACAAAACAAAAATTTGTAATAAAAGAAATCAGTAAAAAAATTCCTCGATGGTCATACAAACTTATTACCGAGTTGGAATTCCTGTCGGGCACAGCTCACAAAGGCCTACCGTTGGATTATCATATACGTTCAAGAAAAAGAGATCGTGTAATAATTTACAAACCTACCAAACGTAGTCGCAAAACAAGTGTCAAAAATTGGGTGTCTATTAGAGACTATTCGGAAGAATCAGATTTTCGTCGAGAATTCATCAAAGGTTCTATGCGTGCTCAAAGACGTAAAACTTTTATTTCGAAACTGTTTCAAGCAAATGTGCATTCCCCTCTTTTTTTGGACAGAAGAAAAAAATCCCCCCTTTTTTCTTTTAATATTCCCGAACAGATTGAATTTTTTTTTAGAGCTTTTAAAAGTAAAGGAATAGGATTGAAAGATTATACAGAAGAAAACCAAAAAAAACAAAAGGAGGAAGAGAACAAAATCAAAGAAAAAGCGTGGAAAAAAATCACGGAGGCCTGGGATTTCATTCCATATCCGCAAGCAACAAGAAGTTTAATATTAATAATTCAATCAATTATTAGGAAATATTTTTTATTACCTTCATTGATAATAGTCAAAAATATCGGACGTATCTTATTATCCCAACCCCCCGAGTGGGCTGAAGATTTCGATGGATGGAATAGAGAAAAGCATATTATATGTACCTATAATGGTGTTCAATTATCAGAACTAGAACTTCCAAAAAAATGGTTTAAAGAGGGTATTCAGATAAAAATAGTATTTCCTTTCTATTTGAAACCCTGGCACAGATCTAAATCAAGGCCTTATTTTTATTCTTATAAAGATTTAAAAAAAGAACAACAAAAGTTTAGTTTTTTAACGGCTTGGGGAGCACAAACAAACCGACCCTTTGGGTCTGTCCCCCCCCAACCTTCCTTTTTTAAGCCTATTTTTAAAAAACTAAAAAAAGAAATGAGAAAAAAAAAAAAAAAATTTAAAGTTCTAAACGTTTTAAAAGAAAGAACCAAATTGTTTCTCCAAGACTCAAAAGAAACAAAACAGGGGGTTATCAAAAACGTTTTATTTTTTTTTCTAAAAAGAATAAAAAAAGGACTCTCAAAAGTAAATCCAATTCTATTTTTTAGATTGAGAAAAATGGATGAATCCAGTAAAACTAACCAAGAACAAAATTATATAATCAGCAATCAGACAATTCACGACTCATTTAGTAAAATGAAATCTACTGATAATACAAATTATTCACTTCGAGAAAAAAGAATCAAAAATATAACTGATAGAACAAGGACAATCAGAAATAAAACAAAGAGTCTTACGAAAGAAAAAAACAGTAACGCCAAGAAAAAAATAAATCCTAACAAAACAAGTTATAATGTAAAAGTAAAACTGACAAAAAATCTTTTGAAAAATTTTAAAATAAAAAGAAGAAGCACTCGATTAATCTGCCAATTACAAAATTTTCAAAAGATTTTAATTAAAAGAATGTATATAGATACCCTTCTATGTATCATTAATATTGCCAGAATTCCTACACAACTTGTTCTCGCATCAAGAATTTTTTATTTTTATAAATCCATTTACAATACTAAAACTAACCAAGAAATAAAAAACAAAAAAGAAATTCAATATATTTCAACTCTAAAAAGAGCGCTTTACAATATTAAAGTTAGTAATAGAAATTCACATCTTTTTTTTGACTTATCTTGCTTATCGCAAGCATATGTATTTTACAAATTATCACAAACCCGAGTTATTCACTTGTATAAGTTAAGATGTATTCTTGACTCTCATGGAACATTTTTTTTTCGTAAAACTCCAATAAAGAATTCTTTTGTAACACAAAGAATATTTCATTCCGAATTAAGACATAAGAAATTTTCAAGTTGTGAAACGAGTCAATGGAAAAACTGGTTAAGAGGTCATCATCAATACAATTTATCTCAGATTAAATGGTCTGGATTAATACCACAAAAATGGAGAACTAAAATTAATGAAAGCGGTATAACCAAAAAGAAAGATTTAAAAAAATGGAATTCATATGAAAAAGAACTAGTACTCTCTGACAAAAAAGAAAAAGATTTTAAAGTCTATCCATTACCAAACCAAAAATATAATTTTTCAAAATACTATCGATACGATCTTTTATCATATAAATCTATTAATTCTAAAATGAGTAAGGCCTCATATATTATTTATGGATCACCATCAGAATCAGAATTAAATAACAACCAAAAGATTACTTTTAATTACAACAATTATAAACAAAAATTCTTTGAAAGCCTGGAGGAAATTCCTACCAATAATTATCTAGAAAGGGGCAATCTTATGTATATGCAAACAAATCCAGATAGAAAATATTTTGATTGGAAAATTATAATTTTTTATCTAAGACAAAAAATAGATATGGAGCCCTGGACAAAAATGGATTATAACAGTAATAGAAATACTAAGATTGGAAGGAAGAATTACCCCAAAATGGAGAAAATAGCTAAAAACGCTCTTTTTTATCTGACGATTCCTGAAGATTCAGAAAGAAATACGATCAATGACAAGAAACTTTTTTTTGATTGGATGGAAATGAATGAAGAAATACTAAACCCCATATCAATATCAACGAATATGAAACTTCCCTTCTTTCCAGAATTTGTGCCACTTTATAATGTATACAAAACCAAACCGTGGATTATACCAAGCAAATTACTTCTTTTAAATTGGAATAAAAATAAAAAAAGAAATGAAAATAAAAAATTCCATTTTTTTAGACCATCGAATGAAAAAATATATTTTGAAATAATGAATCAAAATCAAGAAAAAAAAGAACCCTCAGGCCGAAAAGGTCTTAGATCCTATGCACAAAACCAAGGTAAAACGAAAAAACAATCCAAGATGCGGAATAAGATGAGACCAGAAATAATTTTCTTACGCAAACACTATTTGCTTTTTCAATGGATAATAGACGATGGTTTAATTCCGAAGTTCACTGAAAGAATAATCAATAATATCAAAATATATTGTTATTTGCTTGGACTGAGAAATCCAAGAGATACTACTATATCGTCTATTCAAAGGAAAGAAATAAATCTGGATATAATGGTAATTCAGAATAAATTTACTCCTATAGAATTGAATAAAAAGGGGATATTTCTTATCGAACCGATTCGTTTGTCTGTAAAAAACGACGGATACTTTATTATGCATCAAACGATAATTATTTCGTTGGTTCATAAGAGTAAGTACCAAACTCCTCAAAGAAATCGACAAAAAAGATATTTCAATAAGAATAAATTGGATGAATCTATTACAAGATATCAAAAAAGAACTAAAAATATAGACAACAAATCTTATGATTTTATTCTTCCTGAAAATATTTTATCGTCTAGACGTCGTAGAGAATTGAGAATTCTCATTTTTTTCAATTCAAAAAATAGAAAAAATAGAAAGGGTGTGGATAGAAATCGAGTATTTTGTAACACAAAAAACATAAAAAGTGGGAATCTTTTTTTGGATCAAAGTAAACATTTTGATATAGATAAAAACGAATTAATTCAATTAAAGTTTTTTCTTTGGCCCAATTATCGATTAGAAGACTTGGCTTGTATGAATCGATATTGGTTTGCTACCAATAATGGAAACCTTTTTAGTATATTAAGAATATATCCACAATCAAAAAAAATAGGTTGATGGTACATTTTTCATATCTATTCTGTACCATATATATACAAAAGCAAACAGATGCACATATGCCCTAGCTTACATATTAGTTTAAAATAGATATAGATCAATTTTTTAGTTAATACTAAATCAATGACGTATCAATTTGTTTGGATAAAATCTATAAACGAATCAACGGAATCTTCCTAATTTTAGGTCTAAATTTTTCGACGTTGTGAGTGTAAAAAAGTACCATCCCCTCTTATCCCTGACCAAAGAAAATTAAAAATTTGATTACTAAAATCAGGAGTCCAGAAAAAAAAATTATAATTTTTGTGTATACTAATTACTACATTAAAATGACTGATATTATTATTACTGATCGATAAAATATAAGATATATATGTAAATTAATAAGATATATATGTAAATTAAATAAAAGGATAAGAGGAACTTTTTATGATAAAAAAAAAATTGAGTGTAATTTTTTTGACAGAGGAAAACAAAGACAACAAGGGATCCGTTGAATTTCAAGTAGTGAGTTTCACAAATAGGATACGGAGACTTACTTCACATTTGGAATTGCACAAAAAAGACTATTTATCTCAGAGAGGTCTGCGTAAAGTTCTAGGAAAACGTCAACGGCTGCTGGCCTATTTGTCAAAAAAAAATAAAGTACGTTATAAAGAATTAATTGGCCGGTTGGATATTCGAGAAACAAAAAATCATTAATTTGAAGAGTTGTTTTGCATTTTCGCTTAAATTTTGATGAACTTCTTTTCGCTTTCAGCAATTCATGGAAAAATGAATCGAAAAAAAAAACCTATGACTGCACCAGCTATACGAAATGACCTTATGATAGTAAATATGGGTCCTCAGCACCCATCAATGCACGGTGTTCTTCGACTCATTGTTACTCTAGATGGTGAAGATGTTATTGACTGTGAACCGATATTGGGTTATTTACATAGAGGGATGGAAAAAATTGCGGAAAACCGAACAATTATACAATATTTACCTTATGTAACACGTTGGGATTATTTAGCTACTATGTTCACAGAAGCAATAACTGTAAATGGTCCAGAGCAGTTAGGCAATATTCAAGTGCCTAAAAGGGCCAGCTATGTCAGAGTTATTATGTTAGAGTTAAGTCGTATAGCTTCGCATTTATTATGGCTTGGCCCTTTTATGGCAGATATTGGTGCACAGACGCCCTTCTTCTATATTTTTCGAGAAAGAGAATTGATATATGACCTATTCGAAGCTGCCACCGGTATGCGAATGATGCATAATTATTTTCGTATCGGGGGGGTTGCTGCTGATTTACCTTATGGCTGGATAGATAAATGTTTGGATTTTTGTGACTATTTTTTAACAAGAGTTACTGAATATCAAAGACTTATTACACGGAATCCAATTTTTTTAGAGCGAGTTGAGGGAATAGGCATTATTGGCGGAGAGGAGGCAATAAATTGGGGTTTATCAGGACCAATGCTACGAGCTTCTGGAATACCATGGGATCTTCGTAAGGTTGATCATTATGAGTCTTACGATGAATTTGATTGGAGAGTTCAATGGCAAAAAGAGGGAGATTCATTAGCTCGTTATTTAGTACGAATTAGTGAAATGACAGAATCAATAAAAATTATTCAACAGGCTTTAGAAGGAATTCCGGGGGGTCCCTATGAGAATTTAGAAATCCGGCGCTTTGATAAAGTACAGGATCCCGAATGGAATGATTTTGACTATCGCTTTATCAGTAAAAAGCCTTCTCCTACTTTTGAATTGTCAAAACAAGAACTTTATGTAAGAGTAGAAGCCCCAAAAGGAGAATTAGGAATTTTTCTGATAGGAGATAAGGGTGTTTTTCCTTGGAGATGGAAAATCCGACCACCAGGTTTTATCAATTTGCAAATCCTTCCTCAGTTAGTTAAAAGAATGAAATTGGCTGATATTATGACGATACTAGGTAGCATAGATATCATTATGGGAGAAGTTGATCGTTAAAATGATAATAGATACAACAGAAATACAAGCTATCAATTCTTTTTTTAGATTGGAATCCTTAAAAGAGGTATATGGGATCATATGGATGCTTAGCCCTATTTTTACTCCTGTATTAGGAATCACAATAGGTGTACTAGTAATCGTTTGGCTAGAAAGAGAAATATCCGCAGGGATACAACAGCGTATTGGACCTGAATACGCCGGGCCTTTGGGAATTTTGCAAGCTTTAGCAGATGGTACAAAATTACTTTTCAAAGAGAATCTTCTTCCATCAAGAGGAGATATTCGTCTATTCAGTATTGGACCATCCATAGCAGTCACATCAATTCTACTAAGTTTTTTAGTAATTCCTTTTGGATATCACCTTGTTTTATCGGATTTAAATATTGGTGTTTTTTTATGGATTGCCATTTCAAGTATTGCTCCCGTGGGCCTTCTTATGTCAGGTTATGGATCAAATAATAAATATTCCTTTTTAGGTGGTTTACGGGCTGCTGCTCAATCAATTAGTTATGAAATACCATTAACTCTATGTGTGTTATCAATATCTCTACGTGCGATTCGTTGAGACATAAAATTTCCTCTATTTATTTTCTTTATAGAAAGGAAATTTCATGAGTTGAATATATAGATATTTTTTAATTTTTTATTCATCATTCGGGTTGATGAACAAAAACAGATAGTTCTATGAGTGAAAAAAACGGCTTCTTATTTTGCAGTAAAAAGATTCAGTCTCATTTCCTATGTACAAGAGTTCAGTGAAAGTAAACATAAGCATTATAGACTGTTTACCCCAAGATTGAGTGATTAGTCATCATGACTTGAAGCGGGTTCAAAAGAGCAACTGTCTAGGGATTTTACTAGTTAGAATTATTAGCATACATGTATTAGCCTTACGGGGTATTTTTGACCAAAAAAGGTGGATAGTTAGGAACACCAAGGTACACAAAGGATTCGTAATAGAGATTATGTAAGTTATTCAACAGGATTTTTCTGTGCATACTGCATAAAAAGGGATTCTAATTGGGGCTTTACGTTGGTAGAAATGATGAAGGAGTACTCCCCACGATTCCGATCCAGAGTATGCTCCTATCCACCGATTAATTAAATAACTATCAAGAACGAAGTAATCCTTTACTTTGCTTTCTTTAAAGTAAAGTCCCTTTTTCTGAGAAAGGAGAATAGGAACGAAAAAATAAAATCGACAGAATTGCACTACAAAAAAATAAATA